AAATTAAAGATTACACTAGTATAATAAACACATTTTAATTTAGTATTTTTTTTTAAAAAGCTACTTGGGATTCTTCCTGTTTCCGGGGGGTTTACAGGAGTGATAAGGATCTCACGAGTTTAGGGGGGTAGGGGGGTTTAACGAGAAAAAACCCCGGGGGTAATCTCATAGTTATATCTCGAGAAAATCAGCTACTTATGCTCTTGATATCACTTATGTGGTTAATTATAAGAATATTTTTAAACATGATTACATATGTCCTTCCGAAATCAAGTTTAATTTATGTTCCACCTTCATTATTCTTTTTCATATCACTCTGAAATGTTAGTGAAAGGAAAAAGAAGAAAAAATACCCCCTACACTCTGGAGTGAACGCTCGGCTTGCTGGGTAACGAGTCGAATGATTACCACCATTAACTTATGCAAGCGTCGATAAATCTATGGGGCGTATTTAATGTGATGGCCCTGAAATAGGAACCAAATGCCAGGAATAGTTCACTATTAGAAACCCCCACAATTATTGTCTCTCACCTTCAATAAGTTCGTGCATTAAGTAATCAAAAGTTGGTAGGTTCTTACTGTGCATGATTATTTAAAATCACTTGAAATGGTGAATAAATATGAATGTAAGATAATACATAGCATATGTATATAATACAAACATAATAGTTTGTATTATAATATAAAATGTTAATTATCCATTGTATGTATATATGTCTTATCTTCATGTTAAATGTATTAAAGGAGATATGGTTAATATTTTGATTAGGTTATAATACATAGTATATGTATATAATACAAACATAATAGTTTGTATTATAATATAAAATGTTAATTATCCATTGTATGTATATATGTCTTATCTTCATGTTAAATGTATTAAAGGAGATATGGTTAATATTTTGATTAGGTTATAATACATAGCATATGTATATAATACAAACATAATAGTTTGTATTATAATATAAAATGTTATATTTCAAAGAGTAGTTTAGTTTAGAATTCTAGCTTTGGGAGTTAGAGGTGGGAGTTAAAATCTCCTCTCTTTGAGTACTAAGGGGGATTTTAACCTCCGACATCCGGCTTACAAGACCGGCGTTCTAGTCTCTGAACTATTAGTACATCGTCACTCAAGGACTTTATTTTCGGCCCATCCAGCTGCTGGTATTAGGAATAGGAAAAGTGAGAAGTACAGGATGGATGCAATTTGGCCAATGATAATAAAAGGATGTTCTACGGGTATCCCCCCAATTCAGGTGAGAATTGCTACGTCGGCAATTAGAGCTCAAAATAAGAATTGGGTTAAAGGGCGGAAGGTCAGGGCACGTTGTTTGGAGGTGTGGAGAATTGGAACTAATATAAGGATTAAGATTGAGGCTAGTAATGCAAGGACTCCTCCAAGTTTGTTTGGGATTGACCGGAGAATGGCATAGGCGAATAAGAAATATCATTCGGGTTTAATGTGGGGTGGTGTGACAAGGGGGTTGGCTGGGGTGAAGTTATCGGGGTCTCCCAGGAGGTTGGGTGAGAAGAGTGCTAGGGATGTGAGTGCAATAAGCAGGGCTGCGAATCCTAACAGGTCTTTATATGAGAAGTATGGGTGGAAGGAGATTTTATCTGCATCAGAGTTAAGCCCAAGGGGGTTGTTTGAGCCTGACTCGTGAAGGAAAAGGAGATGGAGGAGTGTGGCGGCTGCAATTACAAAGGGGAATAAGAAATGAAATGCGAAGAAGCGGGTAAGGGTGGCATTATCTACAGAAAAGCCTCCTCAGATCCATTGGACTAAGGTGTTTCCAACATAGGGGATGGCGGATAGGAGGTTAGTAATAACAGTGGCCCCTCAGAAAGATATTTGACCTCAGGGGAGAACGTAGCCAACGAAGGCTGTCATCATTACTAAAAGGAGGAGGATAACTCCAATATTTCAGGTTTCTTTATATAGGTAGGAGCCGTAGTAAAGTCCTCGTCCAATGTGTGCGTAAATGCAGATAAAGAAGAAGGAGGCCCCGTTGGCATGTATGTTACGAATTAGTCAGCCATAGTTTACATCTCGACAAATGTGGGCGACAGATGAAAAGGCTGTGGCAATATCTGATGTATAATGTATAGCTAGAAATAGGCCAGTAAGGATTTGGGCAATTAGACAGAGCCCGAGTAATGAACCGAAATTTCACCAGACCGAAATGTTGGAAGGGGCTGGAAGGTCTACTAGTGCGTCGTTTGCGATTTTTAGGAGAGGATGCGTCTTGCGGAGGCTGGCCATTAACAGAGTTTCTGTAGTTGAATAACAACGATGGTTTTTCAAGCCATAAGTCCTGGTTAGAGCCCTGGCAGAAATTATGTGCTTTACTGTTATTTGTTTTTTAATTTGTTGAATCGTAGGGGCGATTGCGGTTGCTTCAAATCCTTCTCCCTTTTTTGGTGCCCTTGGGTTGGTAATGGTGGCAGGGGTGGGGTGTGGAGTTCTTGTAGAATTTGGAAGTCCTTTCTTGGCTTTGATTCTTTTTTTAATTTATTTAGGTGGTATATTAGTTGTGTTTGCGTATTCTGCAGCTTTAGCTGCAGAACCTTACCCTGAGTCCTGGGCCAACCCAACAGTTGTGGCTTACATGTGTAGTTACACAGCTGTTGTTGTTGGGGCGGCTAGTAAGTTTTGGCGCGAGTGGGCTGGGGGCCTTTCTGGTTCGGCTGATGAGTGGGGGCCTTTTTACATCTTTCGTGCGGATAATGGGGGAGTGGCGGTGATGTATTCGGAGGGTGGCTGAATGTTAGTTGTTGGTGCCGGGGTTCTTCTTTTGACTTTGTTTGTGGTTTTAGAGTTAACTCGAGGGTTAAGTCGGGGTACCATTCGTGCTGTCTAAATAAAGAAGATTAGTAGGGCAAATATTAGGGTGATAAGAAAGAAAATAAGATACGTTTTTACTAGGCCTCGTTGGGTGTTACTTGTTGAGGTGATAAGTGGGTTATTAAGTTTGGCTGCAGCTTTGGGACCTGTTTTTTCTAACCAGGTTTGATCGACCATTTGGCTGGCAATAGATTGGCCTATTCCTAGACTTATTGCGGGAGGGAAGCGGTGAATAATTATGGGGAAAAAGCCAAGTATGTTCGAGAAGCGGAAGGTAGGAAGGTAGGGGGCAGGTTTAAATTGTTTGCTTGCCAGGGATGCAAGTTCTAGGGCGATTATTAGTCCAAGGATCGTAACAGCTAAGGCGGCCAGTTTAAGTATGGGAGGTATGGACATTACTGGTGTTTTTAGAGGGGTTAGGTTAGAGGTAATCAGAAGGCCAGCTACAATGCTCCCTCAAGCTAGGCGCTTGATGGGGTTGAGGACTGCAGGGTTGTTTTCGTTGATAGGGGAGAGTGAATTAAAGCGGGGGTTACCCATTGAGACGAAATAAATAACGCGTAGGCTATAGATTGCTGTGAAGGAGGTGGCTAGAAGGGTCAAGGTAAGGGCTCAGGCGTTAAGATATGAGGTGTTAAGGGCTTCAATAATAGCATCTTTGGAGAAGAAGCCGGCTAGGAAAGGGGTGCCCGTGAGGGCTAGGCTTCCGATGGTGAGACAAGTAGAGGTGAAGGGAGTGAGGCGGTGTATACCTCCTATCTTGCGAATGTCTTGTTCGTCATTAAGGCTGTGGATAATAGAGCCTGAACATAGGAATAACATTGCTTTAAAGAAGGCGTGGGTGCAGATGTGGAGGAATGCTAGTTGGGGTTGGTTTAACCCAATTGTTACTATTATTAAGCCCAGCTGGCTGGATGTCGAGAATGCAACAATTTTTTTAATGTCGTTCTGGGTTAAGGCACATGTGGCTGTAAATAGTGTGGTTAGGGCTCCAAGGCATAAGCAAGTGGTAAGAGCAGTAGTATTGTCTTCTAGAAGGGGGCTCATTCGGACTAGAAGAAAAATTCCTGCAACAACCATAGTGCTGGAATGGAGTAGGGCGGATACTGGTGTAGGGCCTTCTATGGCAGCGGGGAGTCAAGGGTGTAGGCCAAATTGGGCGGACTTTCCCGTAGCGGCTACGATTAACCCAAGAAGGGGGTAGGTGAGGTCAAAGTTTTTAGCGGCTGCAAAGATTTGTTGCAGTTCTCATGAGTTGAGGTGGGATACCATTCATGCTATCGCGAAGATTAGGCCGATATCTCCCACTCGGTTATAGATGACTGCTTGTAGGGCTGCGGTATTTGCATCCGCACGGCCGTGTCATCAACCAATTAGTAGGAAGGACATAATCCCAACCCCTTCTCACCCAATAAAGAGTTGGAAGAGGTTGTTTGCTGTAACTAGAATAATTATTGCAATTAGGAAAATTAAAAGGTATTTAAAGAACCGGTTTATATTAGGGTCAGCATGTATATATCAGGAGGCAAATTCTAGGATTGATCATGTAACGTATAGAGCAACAGGTGTGAAGATTACGGAGTAGTGGTCAAATTTTAAGCTTAAGTTAATGTCAAAAGTTAGTGTATTTATTCAGCTTGATGAGGAAGCAATGGTTTCTGCTCCCTCACTAAGGAATAAGAAAAGGGGCAGAAGACTAACAAAAAAGGCTAGTTTTACTGCCGTCTTTACATGTGTATGAGCTCAGTCTTTTTCTCGGGGGAGGGGGTTTAGGGTTGTTAGCACAGGAAAAATCAACAGGGAAAAGATCATGAGCAGGCTTGAGGTTATTATAATGGAAGGAGTGTGCATAACTGCCACTTGGAGTTGCACCAAGAGTTTTCGGTTCCTAAGACCGATGGATGAACTATTATCCTTTGGGAGTGAAGTTTCGAGGATAGTCCTGGAGTTCAACCGGGGTGATGAAACTTAGCAGGATTCATCTGTTAGCGAACCTTCCTCGGTGGACAAGGGGACTCTAACCCCTATTTTTAGAATCACAATCTAATGTTTTTGTTAAAACTATATCTACAACCGGCTCAGCCTCAGATCAGCTCGGGCTTAAGAATAAGGAGGAGGAGCGGTAGGAGGTGAAGAGCCATAAGTAGGTGTTCTCGTGAGTGGGAGGGTTCGAGGCCAATAATGTGTGAGGGGAGGGGGCCTCGTTGAGTCATTAAGAACATGTAGAGAGAGTAGCTTGCAGTGATGAGGGTCCCTCCTCCGGTTAGAGCAATTGTTCATCATGATCAGTTAAATAAGGAGGCGATAATCATGAGTTCCCCCATTAAATTGGGTAGCGGGGGGAGTGCAAGGTTGGCGAGGCTAGCAATGAACCATCAGGCTGTTATTAAGGGAAGAATAATTTGTAGTCCACGTGCTAGTAGTATGGTTCGGCTATGCGTTCGTTCGTAGTTTGTATTGGCTAAACAGAATAGGGCAGAAGATGTTAATCCGTGGGCAATTATGAGGATTAAGGCTCCTGTAAACCCCCAAGGAGTTTGAATAAGAATACCTCCGACTACTAAACCCATATGGCTTACTGAGGAATATGCAATTAGGGATTTTAGGTCAGTTTGACGGAGACAGATAGAGCCTGTCATAATGACCCCTCACAGTGCAAAGATGAGGAAGGGGTAACTTAGTTCTTTGGTAAGTGGGTCTAGTATAACTATTATACGTATTATTCCATAGCCCCCTAGTTTTAGGAGAACTGCAGCAAGTACTATTGATCCTGCAACAGGGGCTTCAACGTGTGCTTTGGGTAGCCAGAGGTGGACACCATATAACGGTATTTTGACAAGGAATGCTAGTAGGCAGCCTGCTCATCATAGTTTATCACCGGTAGATGAGAGGTGAAGGGGGTGAGAGAATGGCAGGGTAAATAGAGAGAGTGTTCCGGTGTAGTTTTGTAAGAGGAGGAGGGCAACAAGTAAGGGGAGGGAGCCTGCTAATGTATAAAATAGGAAATAAACTCCTGCGTTAAGGCGTTCTGTTTGATTACCTCATCGAGTGATGAGAATCAGGGTTGGGATAAGAGTTGCTTCAAATATTACATAGAATATGATTACTTCGGTTGCGCCGAAGGCTAAAATGAGGAAGATTTGGAGAGATGTTAGTAATGAAATGTATATTCGTTGGCGATTAATGGGTTCTGTTGCTGTGTGGTTTTGGCTTGCTAGGATTATAAGGGGGAGAAGCCAACATGTAAGAACTAGCAGGGGTGTAGATAAGGGGTCTGTTGCTATAAACAGGTTTAGGGTGGATCAGCCCGTTTCTAATGCATGTTTTAGTCATGAAAGGCTAATAAGTGCAATTAATAGGCTGTGGGCAAGGGTTGTGGGCCAGAGTCATTTGGCCGGGGCCAATCAGGCAGTTGGAACAAGTATTAAAGTAGGGATGAGGACTTTTAGCATTGGAGTAGGTTAAGGCTTTGAAGGTGGTCGGTTCCATGAGTGCGGGCTGTTGCTACCAGTAGGGCGAGTCCTGCACTTGCTTCACAGGCTGAGAAAGCTAGTAATAACATAGGGGCTGTGCAGAAGCTTGTAGCATTTAATTGGATGGTTCAGAGGGAGAGGGCAATGAACAGGGAGAGCATTATTCCTTCTAAACATAAGAGGGCTGAGAGAAGGTGGGTTCGGTGAAATGCTAAGCCTGTGAGGCCCAGGATGAAAGCGGATGAGAAAGCAAAGTGCACAGGGGTCATTGGGAGATTATGGGATCTAACCATAAGTATTTGAGCCGAAATCAAGGGTTTTATTTAAACTAATCGCCGATTCGGCTCAGTCTAAGCCGCCTTGGAGTCATTCGTAAATAAGTCCTAAGGTGAGGAGAATTAAAACAATAGAGGCTCATAGAAATGTAAGTGTAGGGGAGGCTAATTGATCTCCTCAGGGGAGGGGTAATAGGAGGGCGATTTCTAAGTCAAATAGGAGAAATAGGATAGCAACGAGGAAAAACCGTAAGGAGAACGGAAGTCGGGCCGTACCTAGGGGGTCAAAGCCACATTCGTAGGGGGATAATTTTTCATGGTCTGGGTTTATTAGGGGTAATCAAAAGGATAGGATGGCCAGAGCAACTGATAGGGCGAGAGCAATGGAGATAACAGTTGAAACTAGGTTCATTATCTTTCCTTGGGGTTTAACCAAGACCGGGTGATTGGAAGTCACTTATACTCAACTTAATACTAGAAAGATTAGGAGCCTCATCAGTAGATAGAGATATATAAGAAAAGTCAGACAACGTCTACGAAATGTCAGTATCAGGCAGCTGCTTCGAATCCAAAGTGGTGTTCGGATGTAAAATGATATTGGATTTGTCGTAGTAAGCATACGGCTAGGAAAGTGGAGCCAATAATAACGTGTAGGCCGTGGAAACCGGTGGCTACAAAGAAGGTTGAGCCGTAGACGCCGTCTGCAATTGTGAAGGGGGCTTCGTAGTATTCTAAGCCTTGTAGAAATGTAAAATAGAACCCTAGAAGAATTGTGAGTGCGAGGGATTGGATGGCTTGCTTTCGTTCCCGTTCCATAATGCTGTGGTGGGCCCAGGTCACTGTTACCCCTGATGCAAGTAACACTGCTGTGTTAAGTAGGGGGACTTCAAAGGGATCTAGAGTAGTAATACCTGCGGGGGGTCAGCAGCCCCCTAGTTCAGGGGTGGGGGCAAGGCTTGAGTGGTAGAAGGCTCAGAAGAAGCCTAAGAAAAAGAAGACTTCTGATGTGATAAAGAGGATTATACCATATCGAAGACCTTTTTGTACGGGGGGTGTATGGTGGCCTTGGAATGTGCCCTCTCGTACGATATCCCGTCATCACTGATATATTGTTAGGAGGAGGAGGACTGTACCTAGAACAATAAGTGTTGTAGAATGGAAGTGGAATCAAATTGCAAGTCCTGAGGTTATTAATAGGGCGGCAATTGCGCCTGTCAGGGGTCAAGGGCTTGGGTCAACTATATGGTATGCGTGTGCTTGATGTGCCATTAGATGTTTTCTTGTAGGTATAGTGTTAGAAGCAGAACGAAGACGTAGGCTTGAATTATAGCCACGGCAACCTCTAGGAGTGTTAATAGGACTAGAACTGTTGCTGTAAGAATGGCCACAGAAGGTATAAGTGGTAGGAGAACAAATACAGCTGTAGAGATTAGTTGAATGAGCAAATGACCGGCTGTTAGGTTAGCAGTTAATCGAACTCCTAATGCCAAAGGTCGAATAAACAAGCTAATTGTTTCGATTACAATAAGTATAGGAATTAGGAGATTAGGTGTTCCTTCTGGTAGAAGGTGTCCTAGGGCATGGTTTGGTTGGTTTCGCATTCCAATGATAAGGGTTGCTAATCAAAGGGGTACGGCGAATCCTAGATTAAGAGACAGTTGGGCGGTAGGCGTGAAGGTGTAGGGCAGAAGTCCTAGCATGTTTAGTGAAATTAAAAAGAGCATCAAGGATGCCAGAAGAGTAGCTCATTTATGACCCCCCACATTTAAAGGCAGGAGTAGTTGGTGGGTGAAGCGGTTAATAAATGCGCTTTGTAGGGTTAGAAGTCGGTTATTTAGTCAGCGATTTGTTTGTGAAGGGTAAAGAATAGTAGGGAATATAAGTGCTAGTGCAATTAGGGGAATTCCTAAATATGTTGTGCTTATGAATTGATCAAAAAAGCTTACACTCAGGGTCAGTTTCAGGAGGTTTTCTCTAGTTTTTGGGGCTTGAGAGATGTAGGTTGGTAGGGAAAGGTGTGGGCTATTACTTTTTTAGGGAAGAAAGCTAGGAAGACCACTCAGGCAAAGAGTAGTGTACCAAATCAGGGTTGTGGGAGGAGTTGGGGCATGTCGCTAAAGGTGGGCGGTAATCACCAATCTCTGGCTTAAAAGGCCAGCGCTACTCCTTGTTCAGCTTTTTAGCGAGGCGTCTTGAAGTATAAATGAAGATCAGTTCTCAAAGTGTTCCAGAGGAACAACCTCAACTACAATTGGTATAAAGCTGTGGTTTGCACCGCAGATTTCTGAGCATTGTCCGTAAAATACCCCGGGTCGGGATGTAATAAAAGCTGTTTGGTTAAGGCGGCCTGGGACGGCGTCTATTTTAACTCCTAGGGCTGGAACTGCTCATGAATGAAGGACATCTTCGGCAGAGACTAAGACTCGAACTGGTGAGTCTAGGGGAACCACCATTCGGTGATCAGCTTCTAATAGGCGGAACTGACCGGGGGTTAGGTCCTGTGTGGGGATTATGTATGAGTCGAATCCGAGGTCTTCGTAATCAGTATATTCGTAGCTTCAGTATCATTGGTGACCTATGGCTTTGATTGTAATGTGAGGGTCATTAATTTCATCTATTAGGTAAAGGATGCGAAGGGAGGGGAGTGCAATAAGGATTAAAACTACTGCAGGTAAAATTGTTCAAATAATTTCAATTTCTTGGGAGTCTAAGATGTATTTATTGGTTAGTTTAGTGGAAACTATGGCCACCATAATATAAAGAACTAATGTGCTAATAAGAAAGACAATTATTAAGGCGTGGTCGTGGAAGTGTAGAAGTTCCTCTATTACTGGTGAAGCTGCATCTTGTAAACCTAGTTGTGTGGGATGTGCCATTGGTAATTTAAGACACGCGGGATTTAAACCCGCAACTACGCCTCGACAAGGCGATGTAATAGTCGGTTTTACTAGTATCTTATGAAGAAAGTGACAGAACGGTTATGTGGTTGGCTTGAAACCATCACACGGGGGTTCGACTCCTCCCTTTCTCGTTTAGTTTGATCGAATTTGAACAAATGCGGGCTCCTCGAATGTGTGGTATGGTGGAGGGCAGCCGTGGAGTCACTCTACGTTGGTTATGGTTAGTCCTACTGCTAGAACTTCACGTTTAGAGGCAAATGCTTCCCAGATAATAAATAGGAATATGATAACTGCCACAAGGGAAATTATAGAACCAATAGAAGAGACGGTGTTTCATAGGGTGTAAGCATCTGGGTAATCTGAATATCGGCGAGGCATTCCAGCCAGCCCTAAGAAATGTTGAGGGAAGAAGGTGAGATTAACACCTACAAACATAATACCAAAGTGGATTTTTGTTCAAGTGCTGTGTAGAGTGTAACCTGTGAATAGTGGGAACCAGTGCACGAAGGCAGCTACAATGGCAAAGACGGCTCCTATTGAGAGTACGTAGTGGAAGTGGGCAACTACATAATATGTGTCATGCAGGACAATGTCTAGTGAGGAATTAGCTAGAACAATTCCTGTTAGGCCCCCTACTGTAAAGAGGAAAATAAACCCGAGTGCCCATAGAAGTGGGGTTTCTCATTTGATAGCCCCTCCATGAAGTGTGGCTAGTCAACTAAAGACTTTAACACCAGTGGGGATTGCGATAATCATAGTGGCTGATGTAAAATATGCACGTGTGTCTACGTCTATTCCGACTGTGAACATGTGATGTGCTCATACGATAAATCCTAAAAGGCCGATGGCCATTATAGCTCAGACCATACCCATATAGCCGAATGGTTCTTTTTTACCAGAGTAGTATGCAACGATATGAGAAATCATTCCGAAACCAGGGAGAATAAGGATATAAACTTCGGGATGACCGAAGAATCAGAACAGGTGTTGGTAAAGGATGGGATCTCCCCCTCCGGCCGGGTCAAAGAAGGTAGTGTTGAGGTTACGATCTGTTAGAAGTATTGTAATGCCGGCGGCAAGAACGGGAAGGGACAGGAGCAGCAGCACTGCTGTAATTAGGACAGCTCACACAAATAGAGGTGTTTGATACTGAGAGGTGGCGGGGGGTTTCATGTTGATGATAGTTGTAATGAAGTTAATTGCCCCTAGAATTGATGAAATCCCTGCTAGATGTAGGGAGAAAATAGTTAGGTCTACAGATGCCCCTGCATGGGCTAGGTTTCCTGCTAGAGGTGGATAGACTGTTCAGCCAGTACCAGCACCGGCTTCTACCCCAGAGGAAGCTAGAAGGAGCAGGAAGGATGGAGGGAGGAGTCAGAAGCTTATGTTGTTTATTCGGGGGAATGCTATGTCAGGAGCGCCAATTATAAGTGGGATAAGTCAGTTTCCAAAGCCACCAATTATGATTGGCATTACTATAAAGAAAATTATTACGAAAGCATGTGCTGTAACAATTACATTATAGATCTGATCGTCGCCGAGTAAAGCTCCAGGTTGGCTCAGTTCAGCTCGAATAAGCAGGCTGAGGGCGGTTCCTACTATTCCAGCTCAGGCACCAAATACAAGATAAAGGGTACCAATGTCTTTGTGATTAGTCGAGAAGAATCAACGTGTAATGGCCACAGGTAGGATGGCTGAATGTATAAGCGGTGGATTGTAGTCCCATAGACAGAGGTTTAATTCCTCTTCTTACCAAGCCCCGAGGTGTTTAACACATTAGATTGCAAATCTAAAGTAGTAAGCTAGACGTTTGCCGGGGCTTTCCTCCGCCTACTATTTATGTTTAAATAGGCGGAGGAAAGCTAGATAGATGCTCGCCGGTTTGAGCGCTTAGCTGTTAACTAAGAGTTTGTAGGATCGAAGCCTACCTGTCTAGAAAGCTTTAGCTTAATTAAAGTATCTGTTTTGCATACAGGAGATGTGGGTTAACGTCCCGCAAGTTTTATCAGGGGCTGGGAGATTTTCACTCCCACTAAGGGCTTTGAAGGTCCTTGGTCTGATCTTATCCTAAGTCCCTTCTATAGGGTTAGTAGAGTTAGTATTGTTGGGGTTAGTGGAAGCAGAAGAATTGTTGCTATGGTTAAGATGGCAAGGGGGAGTGTTAGTTGCGAGGAATGGAGGCGCCACGGTGCGATACCTGTTACGTTGTTAGGGGATATGGTGAGCGTTATAGCATATGTTAGTCGTAGATAAAAGTACAGGCTTAATAGGGCGGTTAATGCGGTTAGGGTGGCAATGGGTGCTAGGTCTTGTTTGGTTAGTTCTTGAAGGATGAGTCATTTTGGTATGAAGCCTGTTAATGGTGGAAGGCCTCCTAGGGACAGGAGGATAAGGGGGGTAAGGGTTGTTAGTGCAGGGGCTTTTGCTCAAGAGGTAGCTAGTATGTTGATGCTCGTTGATTTGTTTAGTTTAAATACAAGGAATGTTGAGGATGTTATGATTAGGTATGTGAGTAAGGTAAGGAGGGTTAAAGAGGGTGAGAACTGAAGGATTAAGATTATTCAGCCTAGGTGGGCTGTGGAGGAGTATGCTATGATTTTTCGGAGTTGTGTTTGATTAAGCCCTCCTCAGCCTCCAACAAGGGTCGAGGTAACACCAAGGATAATTAAGATGGTGGAGTTAGCAGGTTGAATTTGAAGAAGCAGGGCAAAGGGTGCCAGCTTTTGTCAAGTTGATAGGATGAGTCCTGTGGTTAGGTCTAATCCTTGGAGGACCTCAGGTAGTCATGTATGTAGAGGGGCGAGGCCTACTTTCAGGGAGAGGGCAAGGATAGCCAGGGTGGTTGCAAAGGGGTGGGATATTTGTAGGATATCTCATTGGCCTGTTAATCATGCATTAGAAGTGCTGGCAAATAGCAGGGTAGCTGCTCCTGTTGCTTGGGTAAGAAAGTATTTTGTGGTGGCTTCAACTGCTCGGGGGTGGTGCTGTTGGGCCATAAGCGGGAGGATGGCGAGGGTATTAATTTCTAGGCCTATTCAGGCGAGTAATCAGTGTGAGCTTGCGAATGTAATAGTAGTTCCTAGTCCAAGGCTAAGTAGTAAAGTGGCTAAGATGTATGGGTTCATTAGTAGAGGTAGGGGTCTAACCTACATGTTTGGGGTATGGGCCCAAGAGCTTGTTTAGCTGACTTTACTTAGGAAGTGGTGTAATGGAAGCACTAAGAGTTTTGATCTCTTTAGTTAGGGTTCGAGTCCCTTCTTTCTAAGGAGCTGGAGGGGCTTTAACCCTCATGATACACTCTATCAAAGTGGTCCTTTACTTCAGGCACAGTTCCGTGATTAAATTTGAGGGGGGAGGCCGGCGAATGCGATGGGGAGTGCGAGGTGTCAGATAACTAAGGCTAGTGTGAGTGGAAGGAAATTTTTTCAGATTAAATGCATTAGTTGATCGTATCGGAATCGAGGGTAGGAGGCTCGGACTCAGAGGAAAAGTAAGGAGAGGAGTGCTGCTTTTGTTATTAGGTTTACGGCGGTTAATTCGGGGGTGGCGGGGATGTGGGAGGCTCCTAAGAATAGGGTGGCAGAGAGGGTATTTATAAGGAGAATGTTTGCGTATTCTGCTAGGAAAAATAAGGCGAAGGGGCCTCCTGCATATTCTACGTTAAAACCTGAGACCAGTTCTGACTCCCCTTCAGTTAGATCGAAGGGTGCTCGGTTAGTTTCTGCTAGTGTGGAGATGTACCATATTGCGGCTAAAGGTCAGGCTGGTAAAAGGAGCCAGGTAGCTTCTTGGGCTGTACTAAAGGTTTGTAGTGTAAAACCGCCTGTGAAAATAATTGCGTTTAAAAGAATTAGCCCTAGACTTACTTCATATGAAATAGTCTGTGCTACGGCTCGTAGGGCCCCGATGAGAGCATATTTTGAGTTGGATGCTCAACCTGAGCCTAGAATAGAGTATACTGCTAAACTAGAAAGTGCAAGGATAAAGAGAATGCCTAGGTTTAAGTCAAGAATGGGGTATGGCATAGGAAGAGGGGCTCATAGGGTGAGGGCGAGGGTAAGGGCTAGTATTGGGGCAAGGAGGAAAAGAATAGGAGAGGCGGTTGAGGGACGAACAGGCTCTTTGGTAAATAGTTTTACCCCATCGGCGATTGGTTGAAGAAGGCCGTAGGGTCCAACGATGTTAGGACCTTTTCGGAATTGCATGTATCCCAGGACTTTTCGTTCAACTAGTGTGAGGAATGCAACAGCTAGAAGAACGGGAACAATGTAAGCTAAAGGGTTAATAATATGAGTGAAAAGCGTTGAGATCATAGTTGGAGAGAGGATTTGAACCTCTGTACAAAGGGCTTAGGCCTTTTGCAATGTGACCGGGCTCTGCCACTCCAACTTGTCGTTCTCTCAGACAAGGGAGGATGTCCCCCTTGCCTGATTGAGTTGCTTTCATTAGGTGGGGGTGAGGCATGTTTTGACATGGGCCCCCTCTTTTCGGTCCTTTCGTACTAGAAAAGATCATTACATAGATAGAAACCGACCTGGATTACTCCGGTCTGAACTCAGATCACGTAGGACTTTAATCGTTGAACAAACGAACCCTTAATAGCGGCTGCACCATTAGGATGTCCTGATCCAACATCGAGGTCGTAAACCTCCTCGTTGATACGGGCTCTAAGAGGAGATTGCGCTGTTATCCCTAGGGTAACTTGGTCCATTGATCGGCGTTGCCGGATCTTATTGGTCAGAAGTATCTGTTAATTAGAGCTGTCACTCTTGGTTGTGAATGTAGTACATTCGGTCCTTGCGGGGGTTTTTTATTTCTCCGCGGTCGCCCCAACCTAAGACATTAGAGCAGGGTTCAGTTTATTCGTGCCCCGTGTTGGGGGTATTAATGCTGATCTGCTTTCGTGTCTAAAGCTCCATAGGGTCTTCTCGTCTTATGTGCTTATTCCCGCTTCTGCACGGGAAGATCAATTTCATTGACTTGAAAGAGGAGACAGTCAAGCCCTCGTTATGCCATTCATACAGGTCCCCATTTAAGAGACAAGTGATTGCGCTACCTTCGCACGGTCAAAATACCGCGGCCGTTAAACATATAGTCACAGGGCAGGCGGGACCTCTTATATTTTTGTTTTAGCAAGAGGCGATGTTTTTGGTAAACAGGCGAGGCTGAGTGTGTTTGCCGAGTTCCTTCTCTTTCTTTTAGTCTTTCCCTAAGAGCATGCCTGTGTGGGGTTAACGGTTATCTATTTGGGTGTTTTTCTGGTTGTTTTATTTGTGGTTCAGTTCCCTCTGTTTTTGGGTCCGTTAAGGTTCGGCGGATTGTCCGTTTCCGATGTACACGTATGCAGGGAGAAAGCCGCTAGGCTCTCTTATATACTGATTTTAGCAGGATCACTCCCATGTTTGCATGGGAAGGCCCAGTAGGATTAGGGGAGTAAGAAATAATGGTCGAAACTTGAGGCTTATAATGTTAAGTGTCTGAGCTTTAACGCTTTCTTAATGGGATGGCTGCTTTCAAGCCCACCCTGATGTTTTGCCTTGATTGCATATGATCTTTATCCTCCTAAAAAAGTTGTATCTTTTTTCTAAGGGGCTGTACCCCCTTTGACTAACTCTCCTGGTTTCTTGTATTATCTGTTGAGATAAATAGTGGTTTGGGAAGAAAGAAGCCGGGAGGCTGAACTTCTATCCAGTTATTGGGCAACCAGCTATTACTAAGTTCGGTAGGTTTATCACCTCTACTCGAAGGTCTTCCCACTCTTTTGCCACAGAGACGGGTTGGCCCTATTAACTAGGCTGCCTTGGAGTAGCTCACAAAGTTTCGGGTTTTCAAACTAAAGTGCTCTTTGCTTGGGTTGCACTGGCTAAATCATGATGCAAAAGGTACGAGATAAAATCTCTGCTTTTTTGGGCTTCACTTGTTTATTTCATTTAGTTTTTCAGCGTTCCCTTACGGTACTTTCTCTATCGCTCCGTTATTCCTTTTCTGTCACCCATACTAAGGGGGAAAAATGGTTTGTTTATGGAGATGTTTATGTCTTTGGGTTTAGTTATTGTGTTTTGTTGTTTTTGATTAGGTTGGGCTAGCGGGTCAGCATCAACGCAACTCGAATTGAACGAGTATCTCCTCCGTGTAAAGGGGGTGTTCTGCTTTGAACTATGCTTTGGTTTTGCCAAGTGCACCTTCCGGTACACTTACCATGTTACGACTTGCCTCCCCTTTGCTGGTGGATGATTTTAAGTTAAATAGTAAAAATATGCTTGGAGAGAGTGACGGGCGGTGTGTGCGCGCTTCAGGGCCAGTTTCAGCGGAACGCTCTGCTTTCTGCTTACTGCTAAATCCTCCTTCTAGATACACGTTTCAGTATTATTATCCGTGATTCGCTATAATAGGGAATGTAGCCCATTTCTTCCCTTTCCATACGCTACACCTCGACCTGACGTTTTGGGTTGTACCAATTGTGCTTACTAAGAGGCCTTCATAGGGTAAGCTGGCGACGGCGGTATATAGGCGGAAATGACTAGGAAAGGTGAGGTTAAACGGGGGTTATCGGTTATAGAACAGGCTCCTCTAGGTGGGTCTAAAGCACCGCCAAGTCCTTTGGGTTTTAAGCTATTGCTCGTAGTTTCCAGGCGGATAGTAATTGTGTAAAGCTATCAATGTTTAGGACCAAGCATAGTGGGGTATCTAATCCCAGTTTGTGTCTTGGCTTTCGTGGGTTCAGGCGTAGTAAAGCCACCTTCGTGAATGAGCTTCTTACTTTCGTAAGCGTATAACAGCTTAGTAAGTGTTCGGCTTTAGTGTTTGCTGTTCCTTAACCACTCTTTACGCCGGAGCTTGTCAACTTGGGTCTCTCGTATAACCGCGGTAGCTGGCACGAGTTTTACCGGCCCTTTTAACCATAACTAAGTCAAGTTTACACTTATTGGCTTAATGTTTGTCACTGCTGGATTCCCTTGAGGGTGTGGCTAAGCAAGGTGTTGTGGGCTATGAAGATATGTGCCTGATACCTGCTCCTTGTTCCCGGACGGGGAGCTACAGGGCATTCTCACGGGGGTGCGGATACTCGCATGTGTAAATTTGGTTAAAGCTGACAGGAAAGTCAGGACCAAGCCTTTGTGTTTTCGAGGCTGTACTAGAGCCTATCTTAACATCTTCAGTGTAATGCTTTATTTTAAGCTACGACAAC